CAATCAAATAGAAAGCCCCAAGGGGACCATATTCTAGGAGCCCAAACTATGAAATTGGAGAACACCTTCTGCGGGTTGACTTTTTCCCCCGCTACAAACACCTCCTCCGATTCATAGATAAATTTCTGATCAATCATAGATTGAAATCCATTTTGTATCATATCTGAGGGATTCCTTGGTTCGGGCCGAAGAAGCAATGGCACTCGATCCTTATCAAACTGACTGCAATCTTTTTCTGTCCGTGAGCATCCCTCTAGATCTGTCCGTGAGAATCCCTCTAGAATGCCTTCTATTTCTAATAGGCCATGAACTAGATCAAAATCATTCTCAACGAGTCTACCATAAGCGATCCTATTGTTTTCCTCTGGTTCGGGTGGAGACCAAAGATCTTGAGCGACCGATCCGGCAGAACAATTCAAAAGATAAAGAAGTATCGTTAATTTCTTCGTGCTCATTCCAAGTTCGACGTACGAGCTGTACAAATAAAAATCCCCTTCGTTACAGAATGTCTTCTGCAAATAGATAGATATCGGATCTATGGGGCAATTATTTAGAAGTAAATTTTGTGCGACAGCCCTTCCTATCTGATAGAAAAGGAGCCGAGAATTCTGAACCGGTATTACATGGGCTCGCAAATCCCAAGTTTGTCTATGACGAGCGAATCTAATTGTATTTTCGTCTATAATCGATTTCCCATGTGAAATACTAATCGATAGGGCCTCATTGGTAAGTGCTATAAGATCTTGTGCATTGGAACCCATGGTTATGGCCGCGAATCCATTAGCCTGGAACGCTTTTTTTTCCAAGCGAAATCCCCTAGTATATGAAAGAGTGAAAAAGTGCTTTCGTTGTTGTGGAATAAGAGGCCTTCGTACCTTAATGCACGTATCTAATCTATGCGGAGCTATTAGAGAGGGATCCACGAATTGGGGAAAATGGGTCGAAGCAATAACAAGACTATTTCCAGTGGAAGATCTTTCACAATCCCAGGAGAGAAGGTTCACTAATAGCTCGAGGGAGAAGGAACCCGAATCCCTAAAATGCAGCTCATGAATGTTTGGAATCCATATTATGCAAGGAGAGATTGCTTTTGTTAATTCGATTTGAAGGCTGATATAAAATTGGGCTACGCGCCACACCGTGTCCATCTCCTCAGTTAGCGCATCCATCCTAGTTAGCTGTTCCAGCTCCATATTAATCTTATCGTCATGAGCATCTCTCTCCTCAAAACTATAGATACTAGGATCAAAATCAATATCCATATCGTCAAAAACATGAATATCTTGATTAATAGCCTCAATAGGGTCACGAGCATCAATAAAAATCTCGATCTCATCATCACTGGCATCACTGTCATCATCATCATCAGCAAAACGAAAAACTGTATCCCGGAACTTGTCCAGAAATATCGTAATGAAAGGAAGATAGGAGTTTTTCGTTAGGTATTTGACCAAATAGGATCGTCCAATTCCTATAGAACCTATCACTAAAATACCCCGAGAGGGGGTTACAGCTAAGCGGAGCGAAAAGGGTTGTAGATCAGATGGGACATGAACACTATTAGCCCCAGACGGGGTTTGTGCATAAGTGATTGTCTGATAATGAGCAAGGAATAGCCGTCTTTCTGCTAAAGAGGATGTATCGAACTCATAATTTAGTAGATCCTTGTTATGAAGGTCAATTAAGTTTCCTAAGTAAATTTCTCCCGGTTGTTCCATCATTGGAGAATCAAAGTCATTCTTTGAGAAATGATCACTCTGAGTCAGACTCCATAAAATTCGATCAATCCTTTTTTCTGGCGTTAAGGTGGAGAACTGAATCAAGACTTCTCTTTCTTCATCCTCAACCCAATCACTGTTTGCGGCCCAGTCTTCTATCGTTTCATCAATCCAATACCCGCTCCTTTTTCTTAGCACTGAATAGATCTCTTTACTTGTATGACTTAGATATCTCGTATTTATCGAAAAAGCGAGTGGATCGAAGGGCATACTTATGAGATCGATGATCTCGACGAGCTTTTTCTTCCAATTTTTCTTCTTATTAAAGCGTATTCCATCAGCATTACGCAAGAACATCTTTTGCAGAGCACCTAGAAAGAGATTAGTTAACCTGAACAACCCGAAAGAATTCGATTCAGATAGAGGATACCTATCCAGAAGTTTTCCCACCTCAATCTCAAGCATAGATGATTCCATTATCAAAGATTTGACCGTTTTGAACTCTGTCTGTAACTCACTAGCGATCGAGAAAACAACGTAAAGATGTACCACAACGAGACTTCCAGCCACAAGAAGAAGGAAAAAGATTGCAGAGAGGAACTCCCGAAGATTTTCCGATCTCAGCTGTGTCGATCTCAATGGTGGCTTATTTTTTGGAGGAATCAGGCCATGGGACAGAACAAACTTATGCCAACACTTCCTCTGAATCGTACTTATCTTCCTCTGAATCTTACTTATCTTCCTCTGAATCTTACTTATCAGAGTATATTGCCTCTTCCATT